CAGTTCGAACTATTTATGGAGTCTTAGGAATAAAAATTTGGATATTCGTAGACGAAGCATAAAAAAACGTTATTTTTCTTTACATTTTATCCAACGCTAAAAAACTAAAACTATGTAATATAACACTATACAGACAGAAATAAAAAAAAATTGTAGTCTTCTTTTTTGTGTTTACGAATAAAATCAGCAATTCTATAAGGTTGAATAAAAATTTCCATCAAAACTCCTTTGATATAATTGCTATGCTTAGTGTGTGACTCGTTGGTTTAGGATTCCATTAGATTAAGATAAAAAAAAAAAAAGAAAAAAGACCTTACCTAATAACAGCAACTAATAACTATAGCATTAATAAATAACCTAAGCAACTCATTGCTTCGCATTATCTGGATCCAAAAAAATCAGTCAAGATATGATAGACTGATCATATCATTGTAGCAACTGAATAAAAAAAAAAAGAATAAAGAAATATTATTAGTAAGTTATGAAAGGTAATCGAAAAGTATGCAGATAAATGGAAGGATGAAAGAAAGAGAGAAAAAATTGACTATTAATGATATATGATTCCAATTTGGAAAGTCTATGAGGTCACTGTAAGAAAAGCAATGTAATAAAGCATCAATACAGATTCATTCATAATAATTAGATAAATCTGTTCCGAAAACCAAAAATTAAGAGCCTTGAGCCAATAAAAACTGAGAAAATTGACTCAAAAACAAATTTAAAAATGAAATTCAAAATTTCATGTAAGAGCTCCATTGTAGAATTCGGGCCTAATGATTAATCAAGAAGCGATGGGAACGACGGAACCCATGAATATAGAGGATTCTCTTGAAAAACAAATCTTAGTAATTCATTGGACAGGATGGCGGAATAAACCAGAAACTTTATTATCTATTCTGATTTTTATTCTGAGACCTCGTGGGATAAACATCAAACTTAAATAGATATTGAAAGAGTAAATATTCGTCAGCGAAATTTTTTTATTTGAAAAAAAAAAGTAATAAAATAAAAAAAAAATTAACAAGATAAAAGAAAATAAGGATTTGTTAGAATATTCTAACTCTAACAAAAACGACATTCGAGATGATGATATTACGTTATTTTTAAATAAATAGAATTCATCTTGGATTCCATTCCGAAAAAGACATACAAAAATTTAGAAGAGATCGGATGAAATTTCAAAAAATACCATGATTAATAGAATTAATCATTAACTACATCTATATCTTAAATACAAGCTTTTTTAGTCCTTTTATTCGCGAGGAGCTGGATGAGAAGAAACTCTCACGTTCAGTTCTGTAGTAGAGATGGAATTTCTAATAAAAAAAAACCATCAACTATAACCCAAAAAGAACCAGATTTCGTAAACAACATCGAGGAAGACTAAAAGGAATATCTTCTCGTGGTAATCGTATTTGTTTTGGTAGATATGCTCTTCAAACACTTGAACCCGCTTGGATCACATCTAGACAAATAGAAGCAGGGCGGCGAGCAATGACACGAAATGTACGACGTGGTGGAAAAATTTGGGTACGTATATTTCCAGACAAACCAGTTACAGTAAGACCTGCGGAAACGCGTATGGGTTCTGGGAAAGGATCCCCGGAGTATTGGGTAGCTGTGGTTAAACCAGGTAAAATCCTTTATGAAATGGGTGGTGTACCCGAAAATATAGCCAGAAAAGCTATGTCAATAGCGGCATCAAAAATGCCTATAAAAACCCAATTCATTATTTCTGAATTAGGAATATAGAATGAAAAAGCTAAATAACATTTAAGGATAAAAAGATTAGCAGTTTTCTTTTTTTGACAAATAATATTTTTTTACTTAGTCCTTTGCATTAAAAGAAGAGATAAAAAAAATGATATGATTCAACCACAAACCTATTTGAATGTAGCAGACAACAGCGGGGCTCGAGAATTGATGTGTATTCGAATAATAGGAGCTAGTAATCGCCGATATGCTCATATTGGTGACGTTATTGTTGCTGTAATCAAGGAAGCAATACCAAATACTCCTCTAGAAAGATCAGAAGTGATCAGAGCTGTAATTGTACGTACTTGTAAAGAACTCAAACGTAACAATGGGACGATAATACGATATGATGACAATGCCGCAGTTGTCATTGATCAAGAAGGAAATCCAAAAGGAACTCGAGTTTTTGGGGCGATCCCACGGGAATTGAGACAATTAAACTTTACTAAAATTGTTTCATTAGCTCCTGAGGTATTATAAGACCTAAGTATCGATAGTTAGTATAGGATTAAAAAAATGGTATTGAAATAAAATGAATTAATAGATTGTGTATCACGCATATACCCTTAATAATAAAATATTAATAATTAAATTCATATATTAATATATAATTCGTCTATATCTATATATAAATAAAAGAAAAAGAACATGTTGATTATATCAAAATTTATAGAACAATAAGGAATTTTAACTTATCATGGGGAAAGACACTATTGCTGATATAATAACCTCTATACGAAATGCTGACATGAATAGAAAAGGAACGGTTCGGATAGGATCGACTAACATCACCGAAAGCATTGTTAAAATACTTTTACGCGAGGGTTTTATCGAAAACGTAAGGAAACATCGCGAAAACAACCAATATTTTTTAATTTTAACCCTAAGACATAGACGAAATAAGAAAGAATCCTATAAAACGATTTTAAATTTAAAGAGAATAAGTCGGCCGGGTCTACGAATCTATTCTAACTCTCAACGAATTCCACGAATTTTAGGCGGAATAGGAATTGTAATCCTTTCAACTTCTCAAGGTATAATGACAGACCGAGAAGCTCGACTAAAAAGAATCGGCGGAGAAATTTTGTGTTATATATGGTAATCCTTCTAATATAAAAATATAAAAATTGGATATCCGGAACTTACGATTTGTGAAAAAGGGGGGTTGTGTAATACCATCCCCTGCTAAAAAAGTTTCGGATGTTTTACTTCGACTTAAATTAAAGAAAAAAATGAATTAATGAATTCGTTCTGAATCACTTCCGAACGGCATGGCTCGATTTTTTTAGATACTAAAGATTTGTTTGATTTTAGGTCATGCTTCTGAAAGGATTCGACATATTTTTGTATAGGTATACCTATAGGAGAAAAAAGTAAAAATTTTAGTAAGTTCTTAGGTATTAAGTTAATCAGGGGACAGCCATTTTCTAGGCTCCCTAACAAGGATTCAAATGAGTAAATGGTTTTTTCAATTTCACCATTCCTTTCACGAAGATACAATTCAAGATTCAAAAATATCAAGAAACCTTTTTTCGTCCAACAATAAATATATTCAAAGAATTAAGGAATAACAACTATGAAAATAAGGGCTTCCGTTCGTAAAATTTGTGAAAAGTGTCGACTAATCCGTAGGCGGGGACGAATTATAGTAATTTGTTCCAACCCGAGGCATAAACAAAGACAAGGATAATCTTACTAAAGGAAATAAAGTAAAGGAAAAGCACTTCCAGGGAGCTGGAAAAAAAAGGTCCGTTTTGACATGAAATGGATATATCCATATATTTCTTGTGAAATGAAAAAATATGGCAAAACCTATATTAAGAATTGGTTCACGTAAAAATACACGTAGTGGTTCACGTAAAAATGTACGTAGAATACCAAAGGGAGTTATTCATGTTCAAGCAAGTTTCAACAATACCATTGTGACCGTTACAGATGTACGGGGTCGGGTGATTTCTTGGTCCTCCGCGGGTACTTGTGGATTCAGGGGTACAAGAAGAGGAACACCTTTTGCTGCCCAAACCGCAGCAGGAAATGCTATTCGAGCAGTAGTGGATCAAGGTATGCAACGAGCTGAAGTAAGGATAAAAGGCCCTGGACTGGGAAGAGATGCAGCATTACGAGCTATTCGTAGAAGCGGTATACTTTTAAGTTTCGTACGAGATGTAACCCCTATGCCACATAATGGGTGTAGACCCCCTAAAAAAAGACGTGTATAGAACTATAAATAAAGGCGGAAAGGGTTTCAAGAGAAATAAACGATTCAATGATTTGATCAAATAAAATTACTATGGTTCGAGAGAAAGTCAAAGTATCTACTCGGACACTACAGTGGAAGTGTGTTGAATCAAGAAGAGATAGTAAGCGTCTTTATTATGGACGCTTTATTCTATCTCCACTTATGAAAGGCCAAGCCGACACAATAGGCATTGCGATGCGAAGAGCTTTACTTGGTGAAATAGAAGGAACATGTATTACACGTGCAAAATCTGAGAACATACCACATGACTATTCTAACATAGTAGGTATTCAAGAATCAGTACATGAAATTTTAATGAATTTGAACGAGATTGTATTAAGAAGCAATCTATATGGAATGCGCAACGCGCTTATTTGTGTCCAAGGTCCCGGATATATAACTGCTCGAGACATCATTTTACCGCCCTCTGTGGAAATCATTGATAATACACAGCATATAGCTACTTTAACGGAACCAATAGATTTGTGTATTGGATTAAAAATCGAGAGGAATCGCGGATATAGTCTAAAAATGTCAAATAACTTTGAAGACAGAAGTTATCCTATAGATGCTGTATTCATGCCTGTTCAAAACGCGAATCATAGTATTCATTCTTATGGGAATGGGAATGAAAAACAAGAGATTCTTTTTCTAGAAATATGGACAAATGGAAGTTTAACTCCTAAAGAAGCACTTCACGAAGCCTCCCGGAATTTGATTAATTTATTTATTCCTTTTCTACATGTAGAAGAAGAAACGTTCTATTTAGAGAACAATCAACATCAAGTTACTTTACCCCTTTTTCCTTTTCATAATAGATTAGTTAACCTAAGAAAAAAACAAAAAGAACAAGCATTTCAATATATTTTTATTGACCAATTAGAATTGCCTCCCAGAATCTATAATTGTCTCAAAAAGTCCAATATACATACATTATTGGACCTTTTGAATAACAGTCAAGAAGACCTTAGCAAAATTGAACATTTTCACATAGAAGATGTAAAAA